TAAGTTTTATCTTTTCTCCTACCTTCAGAAAAAAAGGTATGTCCGCTGTTATTAGATATTAGAATTTTCTGAAAGGTAACTATCCCGCTTTCATATAAAAATTTATATAGAATCTTTGAAAAAGACTTTTTTCATACTTCAGAAAAAAGAAAAAGACTTACTGTCTTTAGGATCTGATGCTACACCGCTGCTCAATACCTTAGGGGATCTACTCTATTACATAAGTAGATTCCTAAGATTTATCTCATATTATGATATAAATAAACAGCTCTTGTTGTATCGGTCCAAAACCTTTCCAATTGATCTTTACGGTGCTTCCTCTATCAATTAAATCTTTTTTTTATCCATAGAGAAAGAAAGTATTTAGGCATATCTAGTCTTCACTTGATATTTCGATCTATGAAGTTTATTTATTTGCTACAGCTGATAAAAAATCGTTTTAGACGATGCTTATGTAGAAAGCCCTTTTTTTTTGTTTCTAGTATTTCATTGACTAGCTGTTCGTTCTTTTTTTCTATAGTGGAGATAGTCGCACGTAATGACAGATCACAGCCATATTATTAAAAGCTTGTGGTAAAAAGGGGTTTCGTTCTAATGCCCGAAAATAATATTCTAAAGCTTTGGTATGTTCCCCATTACTTGTGTGGATAAGGCCTATATTATAGAGTATATAACTTCGATCATAGGGGTCAATTTCTAGTCGCATAGCTTCATAATAATTCTGTAATGCTTCCGCATAATTTCCTTCAGATTGAGCCGACATCCGTTACGGTCGTCATTCGCTTTAACGAATTCTCCGTTTCAGAACCGTATGTGAGATTTTCATCTCATACGGCTCCTCCTTTAGGTGCATAATGAAAATCATATATGGAAAAATTTGATGTCATTATGAACTAAGCGGGGCTAATGTTTTTACAAGAAATCCCTAGCCAACCTTCTTGCAAAAGACCTTTTCTTACTACCAAGTGGGTTCATGCTAGATAAAAATAAAAAAGGAAACTCTCAAAATTTCTTTGTTCTCAACGCCCCTAAATTTCCAGGAATTAGTCACTTCAACAGTCTTCAATGGTTATACGGGTATCCAAAGTACGAACGAGATGGATGTTTATTGTTCCAACCATTTTAATTAGTCCCAATCCCAAAGAAGAAGAAGAAAGAAAAGGAATCATTTTAAAGAAAGTTTTCGTGTTGTTGATTTCTCGGCGTAGTGCTTCTTCCCCTATGCCTCCTATTCGTATATTGTATTAGTGTCGTAGGATTGATCTGTAATACGGGAATCATAGGTCAAAACCTTTTGCTCAATACTAGAATTCACAATTGAAGCATCTAAGGCTGCATTAATCGTGGATACATGACAGAAGGGATTGTTTTTTTTATATTATAAACTTCACCTTCAAAAGCGTAGATTTTTCTTTCAATACTCGTTTTTCTTTCTATTCCAAATCGGCGAGAAATAAAAAAAAATAATGATAATCAAATCGCACCATCTCTGTAATAAGTAAATGCCTCTTTTTCTCCGGAAGTTGTCGGAATGACTCGTAATAAGATATCGGCTACAATTGTAAAGGTTTTATCAATAAAATTTCCATTTATACGCGATCTTGGCATAGGTAGTAATCCATTCTATAACTCTTTTGATTTCCTTTACCTTTTCTTTTGTGAGAAAATTTTCTCACAAACAAAGGAATTGTATAGTACGAACTAACATAAAAGCGGACTCGTTAAAATAAAAAAACCTTCTATCTACTTCCAATTTTTCCGGTGAAAAAAGGTATCTATTAACCATAATCTCAAAAAAAACGATGAATAACTCGCTATTCACCCAGGTACTCAGCCATAATCCTGATGTCGGAGAGATGGCCGAGTGGTTGAAGGCGTAACATTGGAACTGTTATGTAGACTTTTGTTTACCGAGGGTTCGAATCCCTCTCTTTCCGTACTTTCAACTAATTCACCAATCTTATGTGATTGACCACAATGTATCAAATAAAAAAAAAAGAATAGATATAAAATCTACCTTGTTTTGCTTTTGAAATAGATTTCTATTCCTAATTTCTTTGATATGGAAAATGATGGGAAGAGCAAACAAGGGGTCCAAACCTCCTTACCAATCTATGATACATGAATAGGAAAAAGATTCCCCGAAAAAATACCTTACCTTGTGCCTTTTTAATCAAAAAAGAGGGCAAAGGGGAGTTGTCCGAACTCTTGTTTTTAGTTATTTTGTTTTACTTAAGTTAGGTTTATTAAGTCTGTCGAGAGTAATATTCTACGACAAGCAATTCATTTATTTTCAAACCGACGTATTTCCTATCTATTATTTGATTGACTAACCCTTCATATTGGAATGTGTGAAGAGTCAGATGGTTTGGCAATTCCTCGGGGGCAGATGAATCAAGAAGATTTTGAACCAAAGTTCTAGAATTTTGTTCATCCTTCACTGTAATAATATCTCGGGGTTTGCAGCGATAACTTGGTATATCAACTATACGCCCATTAACTAAAATATGTCCATGGTTAACTAATTGGCGCGCTTGAGGAATAGTCAAAGCCATACCCAATCGAAAAAGGATGTTATCCAAACGCATTTCAAGTAATTGTAGTAAAACTTGACCTGTTGACCCTTTGGCTTTTCCGGCGATACGAACATATTTCAGTAATTGGCGTTCTGTAAGACCATAATGAAAACGCAATTTTTGTTTTTCTTCTAAACGAATACGATATTGAGATTTTTTTCCGGAGCGTGATTGGTTTCTAAGATCGCTTCCTGCCTTAGGCCTTTTACTAGTTAGTCCCGGTAAAGCCCCCAGACGGCGTATTTTTTTAAAACGAGGCCCTCGGTAACGTGACATAAAGACTCCTTTTTTTATTGAAATTGTACAAAACTAAACAAAATTAAAACTGAACTAAATGATAATGATAAATGACGTGAAATCCACTTCAATAAACTATTGGAATACAAAGAGTAAGAAGATATATTCTCTCAATATACAGATTTATTTTATTGTATATACAATATATATAAATAAAATAAATCACAAAAATTTTCCTTTATTTTCTTTATTTATTTTGCAAAGATCTCATTTACCCAATATATATTCCTATATGGAAGTTTATATGACATAATATAAATAGAGTGGTAACTCTTGGAAAAAGGTGAAAGAAGTCTTTTCAATCTTCTTTTATTTTGAAAGTACATTAAAAATCATGTAAAAAAACTAAAAAATATGGAAAAGCCGGCTATCGGAATCGAACCGATGACCATCGCATTACAAATGCGATGCTCTAACCTCTGAGCTAAGCGGGCTCAAATAAAATAGCGCATGCATACAAATTCACTAAACTACTAGAGCGTATCAATTAACTATTCTATTCATATTTTTCCTTATCTATTTAGAATTAATCATATTCTATATATTCTAGAATAGAATATAGCTCAACTAGTGACTATCATTAAATAAATAAAACATAACCTTAATTAATTAATAGGTTTTAGCAATATATCGACTTTCTAATTTTTATTTCATTAGTTTCGAAATAAGAAAATCTTAATTAGATCAGAAATCTGTTTTTTAAGTTAAATGATATCTAATTTGGAGCGTATCAATTAACTATTCTATTCATATTTTTCCTTATCTATTTAGAATTAATCATATTCTATATATTCTAGAATAGAATATAGCTCAACTAGTGACTATCATTAAATAAATAAAACATAACCTTAATTAATTAATAGGTTTTAGCAATATATCGACTTTCTAATTTTTATTTCATTAGTTTCGAAATAAGAAAATCTTAATTAGATCAGAAATCTGTTTTTTAAGTTAAATGATATCTAATTTGAAATTCTTGTTTTTTTTGTTCTAACCTCATGCTATTATTATTATTTTATATGTTTTGTCTTTTTATTTTATTTCTAATATTATAGAATTATTAGAATTAATATTCGAAATGAATATTCAAATAGAATTTTTTAGAATTATTAGAATTTAAAATCCATGAAGTAGACTTAGAATCTTTTTCCATTGCACATTGTAGAATTCTAAGTTTCAATAATAATCATAAATTTCTTTTCATGGAAGTTAAAAAAAAAAAAAGAATCGACCGTTAGACTATTTCTTCCAATTTAAGACAAAGATGATAAAAGGAAGAACATATATATGTTATGTAATATATAACCATATTGAATTGCAAATACAAAAATGATAGAATCTTTGTTGATTAGACTAAATCAATATGGATGGGGCTAAAAAAAAAATGAAAAAAGATACCAAAGAAATAAAAGAAGTATCTATATGTAATGAATTCCAAGGTTTCGGCATAAGAAAAAGTGGAAAGACATCATAATGAGATCCTAATCTCAAAGCAAAAAGGGGATATGGCGGAATTGGTAGACGCTACGGACTTAATTGGATTGAGCCTTGGTACGGAAACCTACTAAGTGATAACTTTCAAATTCAGAGAAACCCTGGAATTAACAATGGGCAATCCTGAGCCAAATCCTGGTTTACGCGAACAAACCGGAGTTTAGAAAGCGAGAAAAAGGGATAGGTGCAGAGACTCAATGGAAGCTGTTCTAACAAATGGAGTTCACTACCTTGTGTTGATCAAATGATTCACTTCATAGTCTGATAGATCCTTGGTGGAACTTATTAATCGGACGAGAATAAAGATAGAGTCCCATTCTACATGTCAATACTGACAACAATGAAATTTATAGTAAGATGAAAATCCGTTGACTTTTAAAATCGTGAGGGTTCAAGTCCCTCTATCCCCACCTCTACTCCCCCAAAAAGTCTGTTTGACACCTTACCCTTTTTTTTAGTTATTCAAGAATTCATTATCTTTTTTCATTCATCCTACGCTTTTACAAACTATAATTTATTTTCTTATTATATACAAGTCTTGTGGGATATATCATACACGTACAAATGAGAAAGAACTCTCGATTTGAATGATTTAGAATCTATATCATTTTTCATTTTAAAACTTAGAAAGTC